CTACAAAAAAAATCCCATGGATTTTAAATTTATGCAAAATTCTTTTCCATTTCGAGAATGTCTAATATATGTTTTACGTCTTCTATGCGAAAATGTTTCATTTTCATAAGTTCGTCTGGACTATTATTCAAAAGGTCAAATAATGTATGTATATTGGACCTTTTGAGGCAATTATAGATCCTAGGAGGCAATTCTGATTGGTCAATAAAAATATATTTTAATGCTATTTCTTTTTTCTTTTTCCTTAGTTTAGCCAATTTCTCATGAAAAGTAAAAAGGGGTAAAGTAACTTTTTGTTTATTGTTTTTTAAATGGAAGTTTTCTTCTTCCGCATGTAAAAAAGGAATAAATAAATCAATCAAATTCCGAGAGGCTTCATGAAGTGCTTCTTTAGGAGTTAAACTTCCATTGGTCCATATTTCGAGAAAAAGTATCTCTTGTTTTTCATTCCCATTTACATAAGAATGAATACTATGATTCGCATTTCGAACAGGCATGAATATAGCATCTATAGGATAACTTGCGTCTTGAAAATTATTTGGCGTTTGTATACGATATCCGCGATTCCTCTCGATCTTTAATTCAATACACAAATTAATTGGCTCCGTTAGGTTAGCTATATGCTGTGTATTATCAACGATTTCCACAGAAGGTGGTAAGATGATGTCTTGAGCAGTTACGCATCCAGGACCCTTGACACAAATAGACGCATCACGAGTTCCGTACAGATTACTTCTCAATACAATTTCTTTCAAATTCATTAAAATTTCATGTACTGATTCTTGAATACCGACTATGGTAGAGTATTCATGTGGTATTTTTTCAGATTTTGCACGTGTGATACATGTTCCCTCTATTTCTCCAAGCAAAGCTTTTCGCATCGCAATGCCTATAGTATCGGCTTGACCCTTCATAAGTGGAGAAAGAATAAAGCGTCCATAATAAAGACGCTTACTGTCTGCTCTTGATTCAACACACTTCCACTTTAGTGTCCGAGTCGATACTCTTATTTTCTCTCGAACCATAGTAATATTTTTTGATCAAATCATTGAATTATTTATTTCTCTTGAAATTTCTCTTCAATGTTTATTTTTACACACGTCGTTTTTTAGGGGGCCTACAGCCATTATGTGGCATAGGGGTTACATCCCGTATGAAACTTAAGAGTATACCGCTTCTACGAATAGCTCTTAATGCTGCATCTCTTCCGAGACCAGGGCCCTTTATCATGACTTCTGCTCGTTGCATACCCTGATCCACTACTGCCCGAATAGCATTTCCTGCTGCGGTTTGAGCGGCAAATGGTGTCCCTCTTCTTGTACCTTTGAATCCACAAGTACCGGCGGAGGACCAAGAAATTACCCGACCCCGTACATCTGTAACAGTCACAATTGTATTGTTGAAACTTGCTTGAACATGAATAACGCCCTTTGGTATTCTACGCGTACTTTTACGTGAGCTAATACGTCCATTTCTACGTGAACCGATTCTTGGTATGGGTTTTGCCATATTTTATCATCTCATAAATCTAAGTCAGAGATATATGGATATATCCATTTCATGTCAAAACGGATCCTTTATTTATTTTTATGTGTATATCGTGGGTGGCCTTTAGGGGTCCTTTTTTTATAAAGATTATCCTTGTCTTTGTTTATGTCTCGGATTGGAACAAATTACCATAATTCGTCTTCGCCTACGGATCAGTCGACATTTTTCACAAATTTTCCGAATGGAGGCCCTTATTTTCATATTTGTCATTCCTTACCTTAATTCCGAATCTACTTATTGGAAGAAAATAAGTTTCTTGAAATTTTCTATTTCGAATTGTCTCCCTACAAAAAAAGAATATTGCAAGTGAAAAGACTACTTCACCTAATCATTCGAATCTTTGTTTCGTAGTCTCTAAATTATACGCCCTCTGGTTCTGGTTGAATCGTAACAACTTACTGTAATTTTTACTCTATATGACCTAGTATATGTATAAAACTATGTCGAATCCTTCCTGAAACGTAACCTAGAATTGGATCCTCATTATCTAAACAAACCCCAAACATACCATTGGTAAGTGATTCAGTAATTAAACCTTCATAAATCCTTTTTTGTTCTTTCATTCCAGATGAAACCCCTTTCAAAGTATCAATTAATGAAGGAGGAGTGGTATTAGAAACCCACCTCTTCTCTTTTTTTTTTTCAAATGGGGAAGTTCTGTGTATAATTCGAATATCATAAAGATTACCATATATAACACAAAATTTCTCCGCCGATTCCCTGTAGTCGAGCTTCTCGGTCTGTCATTATACCCCGAGAAGTAGAAAGAATTACAATGCCCATTCCGCCTAAAATTCTAGGAATTCGTTGATAGTTAGAATAGATTCGGAGACCAGGTCGACTGATCCGTTTTAAATTTAAAATCGTTTTATATGGTCCTTTCCTATTTCTTCTATGTCGTAGGGTTAAAACCCAAAAATCCTTGTTGCTTTCCCGATGTTTCCTTACGTTTTCAATAAAACCTTCTCGTAAAAGTATTTTAACAATGTTTTCGGTGATGTTAGTAGATGGTATTCGAACCATTCCTTTTCTATTCATGTCAGCATTGCGAATAGAGGTTATTATGTTAGCAATAGTGTCCTTACCCATGATAAACGAAAATTATTGGTTACTTTTCATTTTTATCTAATCAACATGCTTTTTTTATTAAATAGTTATTAATTTTAAAAGGTATATACGTGATACACAATCTACTAATTAATTTCATTCAAATACTATAACTATCTCACGGTCTCATCTTATAATACTTCAGGTGCTAATGAAATTATTTTAGTGAAATTTAACTGTCTCAATTCTCGGGCAATCGCACCAAAAATTCGAGTTCCTTTTGGATTTCCTTCTTGATCAATAACAACCGCAGCATTGTCATCATATCGTATTATCATACCGTTTTCTCGTTTGAGTTCTTTACAAGTACGTACAATTACAGCTCTGATCACTTCTGATCTTTCTAGAGGTGTATTTGGGACTGCTTTCTTGATTACAGCAACAATAACGTCACCAATATGAGCATATCGTCGATTACTAGCCCCTATGATTCGAATACACATCAATTCTCGGGCTCCGCTGTTATCTGCTACATTCAAAAGGGTTTGAGGTTGAATCATATTATTTTGGAATCTTTTCTTTCAATGCAAAGGGCGAAGTAAAAAAAAAAAGAAATATTGTTTGTCCAAAAAAAATAAATCTGCAATTGCAATTGTTTTTTTTTCATCTCAAACAAAGACCGCTTTCCTTTGATTCTACATTTCTATCCCGAAGTAATGAATTGGGTTCGTATAGGCATTTTGGACGCCGCTATTGAAATAGCTTTTCTGGCTATATTTTCTGCTACTCCACCCATTTCATAAAGTATTCTACCTGGTTTAACAACAGCTACCCAATATTCGGGGGATCCTTTCCCTGAACCCATACGTGTTTCTGTGGGTCTTAGTGTAACGGGTTTGTCTGGAAATATACGTACCCATATTTTTCCGCCGCGTCGTGCATTTCGTGTCATTGCCCTTCGTCCCGCTTCGATTTGTCTAGATGTGATCCAAGCGGGTTCAAGTGCCTGAATAGCGTATCTACCGAAGCAAATACGATTGCCTCGATAAGATATTCCTTTCATTCTTCCTCTATGGTGTTTACGAAATCTGGTTCTTTTGGGGTTATAGTTGATGGTTATTTCTCAATTCCATCTCTACTACAGAACCGGACATGAGAGTTTCTTCTCATCCAGCTCCTCGCGAATGAAACGATTCAAAAAAATATACATGTATTTACTGAATAATAGATTGAATCGTGGGATTCTTTGAGATTTCATTTAATCAATCTATTATAAATTTGTATATCTTCTTTTGATAGAAAACTAAACTCTTTATAGATTCTAGAATAATAGAATAATTTTTTTTTTATTTTTTATTATAGTTTTCTAAAAAATTATAGATAATATAATCTCGTTTTGTTATTTTTTCTTTTATTATAAGGTTATAACAAATCTTTATTTTGTTTTGCCTTTTCTTTTTTTATCTATTATTATATTTGATCGACCCAAATTTATAAATCTAATAAAATGGAAACGTTCGCGGGCGAATATTTACTCTTTTTATATGTGTTTCGGTTCTCGGGTTAGTTAGCCCATGAACCGACCTCTCATAATAAATGGATTGGTCTTGGGTTCCTTCCGCCATCCTACCCAATGAATTATTAGGATTCGTTTTCAATAGAATATTATGTATTCACGGGTTCCCTCGTTCCCATCGCCTCTCGATTAATGGTTAGGTCTTAATTCTACAATGGAGCCGTTACTAAAATTTGTTCTTGAGTCAATCTTCTCAGTCTTTATTGTCTCGGGGCTCTTGGCTTTTTTGTTCTATGAACAGATTCATCTAATTATGAATCCATCAGTCTTAATGCTTTATTACACTACCTTTTATGAGATGACCCATAGACCTTACATATTACATATTGGAATCATATATCATTCATATTCTTTTTCTCTCTTTCTTTCACCCTTCCATTTATCCGCATACTTTTATTGCTTCACAACTCATAATCGGATTGTTTTTTTTATGCAAAAAAAATTTCAGTTGCTACAATGATATGACCAATATAACATATCTTGCCTGGTTGGTTTTTTAGATTCAGATAATGCGAAGCGATGAGTTGGTTATTAGTTTTATAATTATTAGTTCAGATTATGTATGGGCTGATCCTTCTTTTTGGTTTTAATCCTCACCTTAAAAAAACCGACGAGTCGCACACTAAGCATAGCAATTATCTCAAATGATTAATTTAATTTTTATTTAACCTTATAGAATTGCTCATTTTTTATTTAAACGAAAAAGACTGATTTGTCATTTCTTGGTCTATCATTGAATAAAACGTAAACACAAGTTGAGTAAGGGCTTATTATTGCTCGTCTACAAATATCCAAATTTTTATGCCTAATACCCCATAGATAGTTCGAA